CATAATGTTCATATCAATCTATTATGCGCCGCTGCATTTAGCATTGGGTAGACCTCATACAATAACAGTACTAGCTCTATGGTATGTTTCATTTTATGCCGTTTGGAACAATCAAGAATACTTTATTGATATTGGACCCACTTTCAGAAATGAAATAAGTAATCTTAACGTTCAAGGTTTATTCCTGAATAATCTCATTTTTCAATTATTCAACCATTTTCTTTTCCCAAGTGCAATGTTAGCCAGATTGGTTAACATTTATATGTTTCGATGTAACAACAAGATGTTATTTGTAACAAGTAGTTTTGTTGGTTGGTTAATTGGTCACATTTTATTCATAAAATGGGTTGGATTAGTATTAGTCTGGATACAGCAAAAGAATGCTATTAGGTCTAATAAGTATCTTGTTTTATTCATGAAAAGGGTTGAATTGGCATTAGTCTGGATACAGCAAAAGAATGCTATTAGGTCTATTCAATCTAATAAGTATCTTGTGCCGAAATTAAAGTATGCTGTATCAGAATTAAAGTATTATGTGTCAGAATTCAAATATTTTGTGTTAGAATTACGAGATAATATAGTTAGTATTTTCTTATTTACTACCGCTATCTGCTATTTAAGCAAAATACCATTACGTTCTACTTATCCTACTAAACTGCAAGTGCAAGAAGCAGAAGAAAAAGAAAGAGAAGAAAGGGAAGAAAAAGATATAGAAAGAGAAGAAAAAGATATAGAAAGAGAAGAAAGAGATAGAGAAAGAGAAGAAAGAGATAGAGAAATAGAAGAAAGAGATAGAGAAAGAGAAGAAAGAGATAGAGAAAGGGAAGAAAGAGATAGAGAAAGAGAAGAAAGAGATAGAGAAATAGATAGAGCAATAGAAAAACTTTTTGAAGGGGAAGGAGCTAAACAGGAACAAGCAGTATCCACCGAGGAAGATGAATATTTATTATGGCTTGAAAATTGGTTTGAAAAACCTATTGTGACTCATATTTTTAATTATAACCGAAGGAGACGACCATTTCGATATATAAAAAATCAACGATTTCAAAATGGTGTAAAAAATGCGATGTCACAATATTTTTTTTATACATGTGAAAGTGATGGAAAAGAACGAATAGCTTTTACATACCTTCCCAGTTTGGCAACTTTTGGAGAAATGATACAAAAAAGGATATCTTTTTTCACGACAGACAATTTTGCTTATGATGAATTAGATAATCGTTGGAGTTCTACCAATGAACTAAAAGCAAGAAATCTAAGTAAGGAATTTCTAAATCGAGTCGAAACTTTAGAGAAAAAATCTTTTGATCTGGACATACTCCAAAAAAAAACTCGATTGTGTAAAAATGAAACTAAAGAAGAATACTGTCCTCAAAAATATGACCCGTTCCTTTATGGATCTTATCGTGGCAGAATACAAAAATTATTTTCCCCAAATGAAAGTTATATAAAAAGATACATGAAGACACCTTGGATAAATAAGATTCATGCTATACTTGTTAGTACTGATTATCACGAATTTGAACAGAGAATAGATATTCTCAATAGAGAAACATTATTGACTGAGGAAGACCGCCCCTTTAATAATCAAGAAATGAGAATAACAGCGAATGAGCAGGATTCAAATCCCATCGATCACACAATTAGAAAATATAAAACTGGAATAAACGAAATAAGTAAAAAAGTTCCTCAAGATCCATACGACGAAGCCGGCGGACCAGCGTTTCCAACGGTTTATGAAATTCGTTCAAGAAAAATCAAGCTTTTAGAAATTAAGCCTAGGAAAGCATATGGTGTCTACCGAGAAGTGAATTATAAAACGCGTTCACAACTACCGGATTATAGCCGAGCGCTAATACGAGGTACTTTACGTGCCCTAAGACGTAAAATGGTTACAGGCGAACCGTTGCAAATAAGGGTCCATTCCCCATTTTTTTTGGACCAAGTCGAAAACATTTATAATTTTTTTCATAATAATTTTTATTATACAATTAGCGAACTCTTTTATAGGATTTACGAAATTTTTAGAAATTGGACAGGTAAGAACAAATGGGAAAAAGAAGAATACGAAGAGGACGAGATGGTACTAAGAGAGGGAGACCCTTCTCGTAGCGAAATAATAAGAGATGAGCTGGAAGAACTAGAAGATCGAGAATATTTTGATGAGCTTGGATATGTTCGAGAAATAAGAGGTGTGATGCTACTAATCCAATCGATTCTTAGAAAATATATTATATTACCCTCATTGATAATAGCTAAAAATATCGCACGTATCTTATTATTTCAAACTCCTGAGTGGTCCGAGGATTTTAAAGATTGGAAACGAGAAAGGCATATTAGATGTACTTATATTGGTATTCCAATATCCGAAAATGAATTTCCACCAGAATGGTTAAAAGAGGGTATTCAGATAAAGATTCTATATCCTTTTTGCCTACAACCTTGGCAAAATGCCGTGAAAAAAAATAAAAAACATGATTTTTGTTTTTTAACTCCCTCTGGAACACCAATTGACCAGCTTTTTGTTGGTATTCCTCGAGAAGAACCTTCTTTTTTTAAACCTATATTTAAAGAACTCAAAAAAAGAATTAAAAAATTGAAAATTAAGTGTTTTAGAGCTTTAACCCTTTTAAAAGAAGAAAAATTCTTTCGAAAAGTCTCAAAAGAAACAAAAAAATGGATCATCAAAAGCATTCTATTTCTCCAAGGAAAAAAACTAAAAGGAAACAAAAAAGAACTCTTTCCTTCTTTTGGAGAAATCGATGAAGAAATACATGGATTGGGTGAAACTAAAAAAGATTCGCCAATCGGTGAAACTAAAAAAGATCCAATAATCATTAATCAGATGATTCACGAATCTTCCATGCGAAGTCGATCTATAAAAGAGTGGACAAATTTTTTACTGACAGAAAAAAAAATGAAAGATCTGACTGAGAGAACAAACACAATCCAAAATCAACTAGAAAAGATTATAAAAATAAAAGATACTGAAAACGGATTTCTAACTCAAGAAATAAATATTAGTTCTACGAAAAAAAGTTATCATGATAAAATATTACAAGCATCAAAAAGAATTTGGCATATAGTAAAAAGAAGAATTACGCGATTAATCCGTAAATTCGATTTTTTTATACAATTTTGGATTGAAAGACTATACATAGATTTTTTTTTACGTATCATTAATATTACAAGAACCAATGCACAACTTGTTCTCGAATCAATAAAAAAAAAAATTATTGATAAATCCATTTTCAATAATGAAAGAAATCAGGAAAGAAATCAAAAAGCAAATAAAAATGGACTTCATTTTATTTCAAGTATAAAAAAAAACTCATTTTTAAATAGTCGAATTCGAAATAAGAAATCCAAAACTTTTTTTGACTTATCCTCCTTCTCCCAAGCATATGTTTTTTACAAATTATCACAAACCCAAGGTATTAACGTGTATAAATTCAAGCCTATCCTTCAATATGAAGGAGCATCCATTTTTCTTAAAAATGAAATAAAGAATTTTTTTGATTTTGGAGAACAAGGAATATTTCATTACGGATTAAAACATAAAAATGTTTTCCATTCTGGAATGAATGAATGGAAAAACTGGTTAAAGACTCATTATCAATACGATTTATCTCATATTAGATGGCTTAAATTAGTGCCAGAAAAATGGCGAAATAGCGTCAATCAGCACCGTATGGCTCAAAATAAAGATTTAAAGAAAGAGAGTTCATATGAAAAAGAAAAAATAATTCATTACATAAAAGAAAATGATTTTGACGCAGACTCATTAATGAATCAAAAATATAAAAAATCGAATTTTCAAAAACCTTATCGATATAATTTTTTCTCGTATAAATCTATTAATAAGGAGGATAACGAATATAAAAAGGACTCATATATTTATGGGTCACCATTACAAGTAAATAATAGCGAAGAGATTTTTTATAATTCCAACACGGATAAAGGGAAATTTTTTGATATGCTGGGAGGTATCCCTATCCACAATTTTCTATTCCCTAATTATCTAGGGGAAAATGATATTATCGATAGGGAGAATTTTTCTATCCGAAAATCTAGAAGATCTTGTGATTGGTTTAATATTTGGCTTAAAAACAAGGACGATATTGAGTCCTGGGTTTCTACCAAGACTAAGAAAAATATTCTGCCTGAGATTAATAATCTAAATGAGGTTAATAATTATCAAAATTATTCTAAAATAAATAGGAGAAGACTCTTTTATTTCCCAATTTATCAAAATAAAGACCCGAATAAAAAAATGAGAAAAGCCCTTCTTCTTGATTGGATGGGAATGAATGAAGAAATACTAAGTCGTCCTATAAGGAATCTTGGGGTTTGGTTCTGCCCAAATTTTGGGCACCTTTATGATGTATATAAGCAAAACCCGTGGATTATACCAAAAAAATCCCTTCTTTCAAATGTTATTGAAAAAGAAAACGTTAGTAGAAAAAAAAATAATAAAAAAAGGGACACATCGAACCCAACAAAAATACTTTTTTTCAATAAAAAAAATTTAGATTCTGAAAGGGAGATCCGATATTTTGACAGAGAGAAAGAGAAGGGAATTTTTGACCCTCAAAAAAGAGACTTTCAAAAACAAATATACTTTAAAGATTTCATAAAAGATCGTCTTTTGCGTTATTACTTTGGTTGGTATGATGATTTTGCGGACGAAAAAGTAAACACTAGTATCTATGAAAATTGTTTCCTGCTTAAAGTGAAAAGTCAAGGATATCAAGTATCAGAAGCAGCTATCCTCTCCATACTAAGGGGGGAAACATGTCTGGATTGTTTGTTCGATCGTAACGAGGCGAAATTAAATGCTTCTAAATTAATGAGAAGGGGATTTTTTCTTCTCGAACCAGTTCGTCTGTCTGTAAACAATGATGGACGTTTGATTCTATATCAAACCATAAGTATTTCGTTGGTTCATAAGAATAAACAAAAAATCAATCAAATATACCACGAAAAAGGCTCTGTTACTAAGACCAATTTTGATGAATTAATTGCAAGACAGAAAAAAATGGCTGAAAATAGAGACAAAAATCATTATGATTTGTTTGTTCCTGAAACTATTTTATCCCCCAAAGGTCGTAGAGAATTGCGAATTCTAATTTGTTTCAATTCAAGGGGTAGAAATAGTATGGATAGAAATCCAGTATTTTGCAATGATGTAAAAAACTGTGGTCAAGTTTTGAATAAGAGTAACCGTCTTGCTAGCGATAAAAAAAAACTAAAAAAACTCAAGTTCTTTCTTTGGCCCAATTATCGATTAGAGGATTTAGCTTGTATGAATCGCTATTGGTTTAATACTAATGATGGTAGTCGTTTCAGTATGTTACGAATACATATGTACCCGCGATTAAAAATTCGTTAATAGTACATCTATTTTTCCATATATTTATTATATCGGGAATATGCAAACAAATAGGTGGACCCAAAAATTTTCTTGCATTCTATTTTGATACATGATATTAATTTACTGACAGACATATCAATTCGATCTATAAATAAATCAACAGACTTTTATTATTGTTTTTATTTAACTCTAAAACTTTCTCTTTTGCAAAAATAGACCATTTCTTTGTAGCCCGGTATGAATCAAATAGAAAAACAAATTGATTAATTTTTTTATTCATTTTTTTTTTGATAAATTGAAGAGGTTCATAACGAACTTAAGGTCTTTGTATATATCAAAATACCTCTTATTATTATTACTGATTAACAAAATTCACATAAAAAGGGGGGTGGGGAGGGGGAAGAAGATTTTGTTTTATGAAAAAAAATTCCTTCATTTCAGTTATTTTTCAAGAGAAAAACGAAGAAAACAGGGGGTCCGTTGAATTTCAAATAGTCAATTTCACCAATAAGATAAGAAGACTTACTTCGCATTTGGAATTGCACAAAAAAGACTATTTATCTCAGAGAGGTCTACGAAAAATGTTGGGAAAACGTCAACGGTTGCTGTCTTATTTATCAAAGAAAAGCGAAGTGCGTTATAAAAAATTAATTAGTGAGTTGGATATTCGGGAGTCAAAAAATCGTTAATGAATTTGAAATTTTTGAATTAGTTTATTTTTTAGATCTTGAATTTTGATGAACTTCTTTTCGTTTTCAGCAATTCATGTACAAATGAATCGAGGAAAAACCTATGAATATACCGGTTACAGAAAAGAACCTTATGATAGTCAATATGGGACCTCACCACCCATCAATGCACGGTGTTCTTCGTCTTATCATTACTCTAGATGGTGAAGATGTTGTTGACTGCGAACCAATATTAGGTTATTTACACAGAGGAATGGAAAAAATTGCAGAAAACAGAACAATTATACAATATCTGCCTTATGTAACACGTTGGGATTACTTAGCTACTATGTTCACGGAGGCAATAACCGTAAATGGACCAGAACAGTTGGGAAATATTCAAGTACCTAAAAGAGCCAGCTATATCAGAGTGATTATGTTGGAGTTGAGTCGTATCGCTTCTCATCTGTTATGGCTTGGACCTTTTATGGCGGATATTGGCGCGCAGACTCCCTTTTTCTATATTTTCCGAGAAAGGGAGTTAATCTATGATCTATTTGAAGCTGCCACCGGTATGAGAATGATGCATAATTTTTTTCGTATCGGAGGAGTCGCGGCGGATCTACCTTATGGATGGATAGATAAATGCTTGGATTTTTGTGATTATTTTTTAACAGGGGTTGGTGAATATCAAAAACTTATTACGCGAAATCCTATTTTTTTAGAACGAGTTGAGGGAATAGGCATTATTGGTGGAGAAGAAGCAATAAATTGGGGTTTATCTGGACCAATGCTACGAGCATCTGGTATACAATGGGATCTTCGGAAAGTTGATCGTTATGAGTGTTATGACGAATTTGATTGGGAAATCCAGTGGCAAAAAGAAGGAGATTCTTTAGCGCGTTATTTAGTCCGAATCAGTGAAATGACAGAATCCATAAGAATAATTCAACAGGCTCTGGAAGGAATTCCGGGGGGTCCTTACGAGAATTTAGAAATCCGATGTTTTGATAGAGAAAGGGCTGCAAAATGGAATGATTTTGAATATCGATTCATTAGTAAAAAACCGTCTCCTACATTTGAATTGCCGAAACAAGAACTTTATGTGAGAGTTGAAGCTCCAAAGGGAGAATTGGGAATTTTTCTGATAGGGGATCAAAGCGGTTTTCCTTGGAGATGGAAAATTCGCCCGCCGGGTTTTATCAATTTGCAAATTCTTCCTCAGTTAGTTAAAAAAATGAAATTGGCTGATATTATGACGATACTAGGTAGCATAGATATTATTATGGGAGAAGTTGATCGTTGAAATGATAATGTATACAACGGGCGTACAAGATATCAATTCTTTTTCAAAATTTGGATCTTTAAAAGAGGTCTACGAGATCATATGGATATTTGTCCCTATTTTGACTCTTGTATTGGGAATCACAATAGGTGTACTCGTAATTGTATGGTTAGAACGAGAAATATCTGCAGGAATACAACAACGTACTGGTCCTGAATACGCCGGACCTTTGGGAATTCTTCAAGCTCTAGCGGATGGGACAAAACTGCTTTTCAAAGAGAATCTTTTTCCTTCTAGGGGAAATACCCGATTATTTAGTATTGGACCATCTATAGCAGTCATATCTATTTTACTAAGTTTTTCAGTAATTCCTTTTAGCTATCACCTTGTTTTAGCCGATCTCAATATTGGTATTTTTTTATGGATTGCCATTTCAAGTATTGCTCCTGTTGGACTTCTTATGTCAGGATATGGATCAAATAACAAATATTCTTTTTTAGGTGGTTTGCGAGCTGCTGCGCAATCGATTAGTTATGAAATACCATTAACTCTATGCGTTTTATCAATATCTCTACGTGTGATTCGTTAAAATCGAAATTTTTATTTTCCCTATTTCTTTCGTTCTAAAAAATAAGTTGAATGAAGAGAATAGATATCCTCTTTTTTTATTATGGGTTGATAAATTAAATTAGATAGTTATATATGAGTGAAAGAAAACAGCTTCTAAATTCGCAGTAAAAAAAAGTTGAATCTCATTTCCTATGTACAAGAAATAAGTGGAAATAAACATAAGCGAAAGAAATCCTTTACCCCAAGACTGGTTGATTAGTCAACCTAGCTTGAAGCGGGTTAAAAAAAACCGTATGGAATTTTGACTATCGTTTGTATGGATTACTATATCCATATTGCCAAACGGAAGATTGAACAAAAAAGCGTGGATGGTTAGGAACACCAAAATACACAAAGGATTAGTAATGGAGATTATGTAAATTCTCTAAAAGGATAGTTCTGCAGAACATAAAAGGAATACTCATTGGGGCTTTAAATTAGTAGAAATGATCAGGCAGTACTCCCCAGATTCCGATCCAGAGTAGGCTCCTATCCACCGATTAAAGCAATGACTATCTAGAACGAAATAATCCTTTCCTTTTTTTAGTTTAAGCCCCCATTTCCTCAGAAAGAAGAATAGAAATGAAAAACAAATAAAAGAAAAACCTTTTCTTTCATATATGTATAGAGAAATAATTCATCTCATGATTCATGAACTAATGAAACGTTTAATTTGTTTTTTCGTAATCGAAAACGTGAAATATTGATTGAGTTTTCTACAAGGAGTATTTTATTGAAGAATTAAGTTATTACTCAACAAAGAAAAATTGAAAAAAAAAAAAGGGCGAGATGAATTCAGAAGCACTTTTTTTTATATTTATTTAATTTCTTAATTTTCTTATAGTATAGCGGACGGAATTCCATTGGTATAATTTTTGACCTTCCGACCCATTTTGACTCTCTCTAGTCTACACGAATACCAAGACAAATAATGCGGATCCGGTCATTAGATTTATTTGTGACCCGCGAGGAGCCGTATGAGGTGAAAATCTCATGTACGGTTTTGGAATAGCGATGGGAACTGTGATGTTATTATCGACTATGATTATCGAATAGTTTAAGTACAGTTGATATAGTTGAGGCGCAGTCAAAATATGGGTTTTGGGGTTGGAATTTGTGGCGTCAACCCATAGGGTTTATAGTTTTTCTAAGTTCTTCCCTAGCGGAATGTGAGAGATTACCTTTTGATTTACCAGAAGCGGAAGAAGAATTAGTAGCAGGTTATCAAACCGAATATTCGGGTATCAAATTTGGTTTATTTTACGTTGCTTCCTATCTAAATCTATTACTTTCTTCGTTATTTGTAACAGTTCTTTACTTGGGCGGTTGGAACATTTCCATTCCGTACATACTTTCTCCTGAGCTAAATAAAGTCGATGGGATCTTTAGAACGACAATAGGTCTCTTTATTACATTAGCAAAAACTTTTTTGTTCTTGTTTATTCCTATCGCAACAAGATGGACTTTCCCTCGGTTAAGAATGGACCAACTACTAAATCTTGGATGGAAATTTCTTTTACCTATTTCTCTCGGTAATTTATTATTAACAACTTCTTTCCAACTTCTTTCACTGTAAAGAAAAAAAGAATATGATGCTCATAACTTGGTTCAAACAAGCGAAAGAAACAAAGATAAAATTATTCATAAAAATTTACGATATGTTCCCTATGCTAACTGGGTTCATGAATTATGGTCACCAAACAGTACGCGCAGCGAGGTACATTGGTCAAGGTTTCATGATTACCTTATCCCATGCAAATCGTTTACCTGTAACTATTCAATATCCTTATGAAAAATTAATCACATCCGAGCGTTTCCGCGGCCGAATCCATTTTGAATTTGATAAATGCATTGCTTGTGAAGTATGTGTTCGTGTATGTCCTATAGATCTGCCTGTTGTTGATTGGAAATTTGAAACAGATATTCGAAAAAAACGATTGCTTAATTACAGTATTGATTTTGGAATTTGTATATTTTGCGGTAACTGCGTTGAGTATTGTCCAACAAATTGTTTATCAATGACTGAGGAATATGAACTTTCTACTTACGACCGTCACGAATTGAATTATAATCAAATTGCTTTGGGCCGTTTACCAATGTCAGTAATTGACGATTATACAATCCGAACAGTTTTGAATTCGCCTCAAAGCAAAACTAGGTAAATAGGCCTCCGATTCTATTTCTAGTAAAGTAAAGCCAAGAGAAATTTACAATTCTTAAGGGTTTAAATTAAAAAAACGAAGTCTTTCTCTTTGTTTTGTTTGATCAAAAATTCCAATCAAATCAAAGAATAAAAAAAAACTGTCCAAAAATTGTACCTACATCAATTTACACCTAATAGATTTGAATTTCATTCAATTCGGAACGGATCATAAATTCAATTAGGCGAACGAGCGGATCATAAAAAAAATTCCTGGTCGAGTCAATAAGGTCATGAAAAGTATTTAAATTTGGTTATCCCATATAATGGATTTGCCTGGACCAATACATGATTTTCTTTTAGTTTTTCTGGGATTGGGTCTTATATTAGGGGGCCTGGGAGTGGTATTACTTACCAACCCAATTTTTTCTGCCTTTTCCTTGGGATTGGTTCTTAGCTGTATATCCTTATTCTATATTCTCTCCAATTCTCATTTTGTAGCCGCTGCCCAGTTACTTATTTATGTGGGAGCCATAAATGTTTTAATCCTATTTGCTGTGATGTTTATGAATGGTTCAGAATATTACACCGATTTTAATCTGTGGACCGTTGGGGATGGCGTCACTTCACTGGTTTGTACAAGTATTCTTGTTTCGCTAATTACTACTATTTTAGATACGTCATGGTACGGTATTATTTGGGCTACAAAATCAAACCAAATTATAGAACAAGACTTAATAAGTAATAGTCAACAAATTGGAATTCATTTATCAACAGATTTTTTTCTTCCATTTGAACTCATTTCAATAATTCTTTTAGTTGCTTTGATAGGCGCAATTGCTGTGGCTCGTCAATAATAAATAGAAATATGTATAACTAACAGCAGCAAGCACTCAAAATTTTCTGGGTTATCATATTTATTTCCCTTGAATGAATTCTATAGAAATATAGGAATTAAATTAAAGGCTTTTCATACCTAAAATAGAAATTTTTGAAAATTCCTTTATTTTTAAATTCTTTTATTCGATCTATTTCCAATAGAATATATTCTTTTGTTCCGTCCTTGTTCAATTTCTAGTCAATCGAATCTGTTGAATTCTTGTTCATATTGAAATGAATTGAAATTCATAAGGAGTTGGTCAATGATGCTCGAACATGTACTTGTTTTGAGTGCCTATTTATTTTCTATTGGTATTTTTGGATTGATTACGAGTCGAAATATGGTTAGGGCCCTTATGTGTCTTGAACTTATACTGAATGCGGTTAATATCAATTTTGTAACCTTTTCTGATTTTTTTGATAATCGCCAATTAAAAGGAGATATTTTTTCAATTTTTGTTATAGCTATTGCAGCCGCTGAAGCTGCTATTGGATTGGCTATTGTTTCGTCAATTTATCGTAATAGAAAATCAACACGTATCAATCAATCCACGTTGTTGAATAAATAGTATTATTAATAAATATTCAAATAATAAAGGAATCTAGATCATATTTGTAAATCAAAGCATCTTAGACCTTTTTTATTAGTTACTCTCGAAGGAAATTGGTTAGAAAATTTCTAAAATTTCTGGTAAATCGTTGATTCATCTAGTGTTTCAATATATGATTCAGTTACAAGTTTACTAGATCGAATTTTTATGACATTCAAAATTTGATAGATCCCCATGTCACATTCAGTAAAAATTTATGATACATGTATAGGGTGTACTCAATGTGTTCGAGCTTGCCCCACCGATGTGTTAGAAATGATCCCTTGGGATGGATGTAAAGCTAAGCAAATTGCTTCTGCTCCAAGAACAGAAGACTGTGTTGGTTGTAAGAGATGTGAATCCGCCTGCCCAACAGATTTCTTGAGCGTTCGAGTTTATTTATGGCATGAAACGACTCGAAGCATGGGTCTAGCTTATTGATACGTTCCCCAAAACCCCAGTTGAATACATTTTGAATACATTTGATTTTTTTTACTGAAAAAACCCGTACTCGAAAAAAAAAGCATAAAGATTCTTTTTTCGAGCGCGGGTTTTTCTGGTCCAAGTGTATCTTGTCTTTACCATGAATTATTTTCCTTGGTTAACAATAATTGTTGTTTTACCCATATCAGCGGGTTCCCTCATTTTCTTTCTTCCTCATAGAGGAAATAAGTTAATTCGGTGGTATACTATTTGTATATGCATTTTAGAACTTCTTCTAATGACCTATGTATTTTGTTATCATTTCCAATTGGACGATCCATTAATCCAGCTGGCGGAAGATTATAAATGGATCAATTTTTTTGATTTTTACTGGAGATTGGGAATAGATGGACTTTCCATAGGACCCGTTTTACTGACCGGATTTATTACTACTTTAGCTACTTTAGCAGCTTGGCCAGTTACTCGGGATTCCCGATTATTCCATTTCTTAATGTTAGCAATGTACAGTGGTCAAATAGGATCATTTTCCTCTCGGGATCTTTTACTTTTTTTCATCATGTGGGAGTTAGAATTAATTCCCGTTTATCTCCTTCTATCCATGTGGGGGGGAAAGAAACGTCTGTATTCAGCTACAAAGTTTATTTTGTATACTGCAGGGGGTTCCATTTTTCTATTAATAGGAGTTTTGGGTATTGGGTTCTACGGTTCTAATGAACCAACATTAAACTTTGAAACATTAGTTAATCAATCATATCCTATACCACTGGAAATACTATTCTATATTGGGTTTCTTATTGCTTTTGCTGTCAAATCGCCGATTATACCCTTACATACATGGTTACCAGACACCCACGGGGAGGCACATTACAGTACTTGTATGCTTCTAGCCGGAATCTTATTAAAAATGGGAGCGTATGGATTAGTTCGGATCAATATGGAATTATTACCCCATGCACATTCTCTCTTTTCCCCTTGGTTGCTGATAGTAGGTACAATGCAGATAATTTATGCAGCTTCAACATCTCTTGGGCAACGTAATTTAAAAAAAAGAATAGCCTATTCCTCTGTATCTCATATGGGCTTCATACTTATAGGAATTGGTTCAATAACCGATACGGGACTCAACGGAGCCATTTTACAAATAATATCTCATGGATTTATTGGCGCTGCGCTTTTTTTCTTGGCGGGAACGAGTTATGATAGAATACGGCTTGTTTATCTCGATGAAATGGGCGGAATGGCTATTCCAATTCCAAAAATATTTACGATGTTCAGTGTCTTATCGATGGCTTCTCTTGCATTACCTGGCATGAGTGGTTTTGTTGCGGAATTGATAGTCTTTTTTGGAATCATTACCAGCAAAAAATATTTTTTAATGCCAAAAATACTAATTACTTTTGTAATGGCAATTGGAATGATATTAACTCCTATTTATTCATTATCTATGTCACGTCAAATGTTCTATGGATATAAGTTATTTAATGCTCCAAGCTCTTATTTTTTTGATTCTGGACCACGAGAGTTATTTCTTTCGATCTCTATCTTTCTACCCATAATAGGTATTGGTATTTATCCGGATTTCGTTCTCTCACTATCAGGTGAGAGGGTCGAAGCTATTCTATCGAATTTTTTTTATAGGTAGTATTCATTAATAAAATAAAAAAAGCATCCTATTATTCGTAAAAAGGTTCGTTGTACAATTGTGAAAAAAGGAGAAGTCTTTTTTCTTCTATTAAGTTGAAGTTGAATCAAAAAAAGTAAAATAAAAGTGAATTTGAATCAGACATCTTTGGCCTTTGTGAGAACCTTTTGAATCAAATAGTAGAGCGATTCAAAAGGTTCTTGACGGATTATTCTTAGGTATACACTGTGCTTTTTGTTAGTCTTTTTTTATTCAATTAGATGTTAATGTAAATGAACCATAACTATGTAAACCAATTCCTAATAGATTAACCCCAAAGTAACATATCCAAATTATAAGAAAGCCTGTAGAAGCCACAATTGCGGAATTTACACCTTCGAAATTTTTATTTGTTCGAGTATGTAAATAAATTGCGAATATGGTCCAAGTAATAAAAGCCCAAGTTTCCTTTGGGTCCCAACTCCAATATGACCCCCAAGACTCATTAGCCCAGACTGCTCCAGACAGAATCCCTATTGTTAAAAAGATAAATCCAAGCCTAATAATCCAATAACTCCAACGATCCAATTGTTGAGTCAATTGATATCTGTAATAATCGTGAGAAGAAAGAGAATAAGTCTTTAGGAAAACATTGCTACTTTCAGTCATGTATTGAATTTTGTCACAGGAAAACGATTCATTTAATAAATTTGTTTTTTTACCAAAAATCTTTATGACTTTTCGAAATGTAATGACTAGAAGAGCTACTGATAATAATGATCCACATAAAAGAGCTGCATAGCCTAATACCATCATACTTACGTGCATCATTAACCATCGAGATTGAAGAGCTGGTACTAATGTTGCGGATTGATGCATTTTGGTTAAAAGGCCCGAAGTAGCAAAGCCTTGAGTAAAAATAGCACTTGGCGCGGTTATTGCGCTTAAATCATTTTTATGCTTTTTAAAAGAGGAAGCCATATGAATAACGGAGAAACTCCATGAAAGAAAGATTAATGATTCATATAAATCACTTAATGGGAAATGTCCCGAATAAATCCAACGAGTAATTAATAATCCTGTTATACAGACAAAGGTAGCTATTGTTCCCTTTTCTGATGAATCATATAGTCCTACGACTTCATTGGCTAATAAGGTTAAAAAATGAATTGTAATTACGACTGAAACGACCGAAAAGGATATATGAGTTAATATGTGCTCTAAAGTTGAAAAAATCATAAAAATTTTTGAAAAAAAAAAAAGCGATAATTTATTGATTCATTATAGGGAATCAAAACAAGGAATTGAATTCATTATAGGGCTTATTCTATCTCTTTTAGAAGATACAGAAGACACAATGCCGCCACTCGGACTCGAACCGAGATGCTCTAGCACTGCTTCCTAAGAGCAGCGTGTCTACCAATTCCACCATGGCGGCTTGTTCGAAATTATAATAACCGAATTTTACTCAATGGTCGAGATTAAAGGGGTCCAATATTTTTTAGTGAGTAGTGAAATTGATGAATAAAACTTCGTTTAAATAATAATAAAAATAGAATACAAAAAAGAAGTAATGGATTTGTAATAAAAAAACAGGTTGGTAAAAGACTCCTTATTTTCGTTTGTTTTATTTAATTATTTCGAGTTTCTAAAGCAACAACAGAAAGTGTGTAGTTTAGATTCTCCTAAAACTCGTGTAACTAAATACTTGTGACTTCATTTGATTCATAGAAATGAAAAAAGAGTTCTTTACCTTTTTCATTTCCTTTGTTAATAATTTATCTCAATCTCTGAATTTTTCTAGGTTCATAAAAATCATATAAAAAAATGCTTATCGATTGAATGAAGAAAAAATAGGATTTTTTTTACGGATCAAATTTTCGGCACGATATTTAACCAAAAGATTTATGTAATTTGCATAGCTCTGTAGTAATCATTAGTATTTTCCGTTATAAATTTGTGTTTAAGAATGAACTAAGTATTCTTGGACATATTATAGAAAAAAAGGGTTTCTCGTAATTAATTGTACCATACAAAATTTTTTGAATTTAGAATTATTATGCCTTGATTCATCTTTCTATGCAAACATAGAATTCTTTGGATAACAATAACCTAAGTTAAAATTCACAGATTCTTTTCCACTAAATTGAAAAAGTTATTTTTCTTAATTGGATTGAAAGCAAGAGAGATATATTATAGTAATTGAGAAAAATAATGATTTAGAAAGTTACAAAATTGAAGCTTAATCGATTCGTTTTAGTTGCAATACCCCATTCATTTTGCTTAACTATTTTCTAAATATAGAGTGGATCCATATATTCTATACTTATCTATATTATATATATATATGTATATATATATACTTAATATACTAAATTATTATACTAATTAATTAAATTATTATACTAATTTAAATTATTATACTAATTTAAATTATTATACTAATTAATTATTACTACTATTTTTTTTTTTTTTTTCAATTGAAAATATTAAATAAAATAACTAAAGAATAAATCTATTCAACCTATTTATATATCTTCGGCTATAGTCCCAATTATCTATATTTTGAATTCTAAAATTCTAAAAAAAATTCTGTTAACTGTAACAAACAAAAAATGGGGTGATGGGGAAAAAAAGAATCCCCATCCCGGAAATAAAAAAAATCTATATATAAGAAAGGTGAATCCTTCTATCTTGTCTTTATTCTTTATTTAAATGAAAAGAAAAAAAGAGATCTTTTTTTTTTAATTCCATATTCAAATTTCAATTAGGGAATTAAAAAAGCAATTAGCTCTTTTTTCGAGTTAAGACAATTCAAATTATTGCAACGTTTTGTTTTTTATTTGTTGTACAAAAAAACTTTCGGATTTACCGGTAGAAATAGATTTCGCTAATGACAAAGCTTTCAACGCTGTCCAATATCCCTTCTTCTTCCACACGTTTTTACGAATACGCTTTTTTGATATAGAAGTACGTTTTTTTGGAACTGCCATTCAAAAAAAAGTGAGTGCTAGAGTTGGATGTGAAAGACATCTATTGTTTAAAAGGATCCCCCCCTTTTTGATTCTTATATATTTTCTAGATTGTTTATTTAGATTCTATATCTATTTAGAATCATAAAAAAGAAATATAGATGTGAGACTAGAAAAAAATGTTCAAAGGTTAAAGCACTATGATATAATTTTGTTAGTTCTATTGTATAAAATACTATTATATAAAATAATCAGAAAAAAAAGAAGAAAAAATAAAGTAAAATAAAGTTTTTCGCTTTTATACCTCTCTTGTATATTGTTGTCGCAGTCCACTTATCTACCGACTTTTTTATACATAACATAAATCAAAAAATAGATCGAAAAGTTGACCAATCTTTTATCTATTTTTTTTTTAATAAGAAAAAAAAAGAACAAAAATGAAAATGAATTAGTTAATAAGTTAAGTTTCTGGATAAATAAGTTATATTGAGTCAAGTTAGAAGTCATTCTCCGATTCCTATAAAAATGAAAAATGCAAGCACCTTTTTTATTTTTTTCCCGATCTCGGATTTGAATATCTTTGAAGTACTTGAAAAAGATTCAAAATAATTAAGAATAGAAAATTGCATTTGACTTTTTGACTTTGTAATATCTTGATTTTTTATTACTACTTTCATTGCAAAAGAGATAAGAGCCGGTGAATCAGGAACCATTAATAAAAAAAGGTTTTTATGGAGCATACATATCAATATTCATGGATCATACCCTTCATTTCACTTCCGATTCCTATTTTAATAGGAGTGGGACTTCTACTTTTTCCGACAGCAACAAAAAATTTTCGTCGTATGTGGGCTTTTCCCAGTATTTTATTGTTAAGTCTAGCTATGATTTTTTCGGCCGATCTTTGTATTCAGCAAA